ATTTGAAGATAGAACTGTGTATCAACAGGAGAATCGATGTTTTACTACTAATCACAAGTTTTACCTTCGACGCAGTACGCATACTGGAAATTACGATCAAGGATTACTCTATCAATCACCATCTACTTCAGAGATACCTTTTGGATTTGAAAAAGATTTCAAATCCAAAAGGTCAGTATCTTCCTACGAATTAGTGAATTAAGCAGGGTTCCTTTGTGCAGAATAAGAAACAGCGGATCAATCATTAAAAATTTCATTGTCAATGTGAAATATTCATAATTCATAAAAAAAAATGTGGGAGAGATGAAGAAGATGCAGGTTCATTTATCTGATTGGCTAGTCAAGCATGAGCTAATTCATAGATCTTTAGGCTTTGATTGCCGAGGAATAGAGACTTTACAAATAAAAACCGAGGATTGGGATTCCATTGCTGTCATTTCATATGTATATGGTTACAATTATTTACGCTCCCAGTGTGCCTATGATGTAGCACCAGGCGGATTTTTAGCTAGTGTGTATCACCTTACGAAAATACGGTATGGTATAGATAAACCAGAAGAGGTATGCATAAAAGTATTTGCTCCCAGGAGTAATCCTCAAACCCCGTCAGTTTTCTGGATTTGGAGAAGTGCTGATTTTCAGGAACGGGAATCTTATGATATGTTGGGAATTTCTTATGAGAATCATCCTCGCCTTAAACGTATCTTGATGCCTGAAAGTTGGATAGGCTGGCCCTTACGTAAAGACTATATTACGCCCAATTTCTATGAAATTCAAGATGCTCATTAATTGAAATTGAAATGAAATCTGGAGTCGTGTCGTATAAGTAAAAAAGTGGTTTTTTATCATTCAATGAGCATCTTGGCATTTCCCTTCTAGATGAAACAGAGTAACTGGACTTTCATTCATATTGTGGAGGGAGGGGCTAAAAGAAAAAAAGAAAAAGAGGCTCTCATTGCTCTTCCCCAATTGGGAAGATATCATCTAATATACATTTCGTATGAGCAGAAACAATAGGATTAGTCAAAATAATTTTGCACCATGAACTTTGTACCGCGCACATCACTTAGTGGGGACCCCAGAAAGTAACTTGAGCAAGAGTGACAAAAAAAATATGAAATTTGAAAGAAAAGACAGAAGAGACGAAATGAAGAAATGTAAAATGCGAAGAATAGGAGTTTATTTGTACTGTGTCTTAAATACATCCTTTCTATTCCTATCCTTCCACTCTTTTATTGAATCCTTTTAGCTAATTTTTTTTAGCTATTAAATTTGAGATATATACGAAAATTTAACATACTTTTGGAATAAGATAATAAGATAAAGTATGAAAAGATAGGAAAAAATAAAAATGAAAAAGAAAGTAAAGAATATCTATCCCGATCCGTCTCAATGAATTAATCTCATTTGTATGAGATATGAATATCTATCCGATACATTATTCACGTGTCAGGAACCAGATTTGAACTGGTGACACGAGGATTTTCAGTCCTCTGCTCTACCAACTGAGCTATCCCGACCATTTCCCGTGCATCATCCTAGCAGAGTACTTATATCTATGTCAATGAAAAGAACTAAAAAATAAAATCTTAACAAATTGGACCTAGCCCCTGAATTTATTAGATCTTCAAAAAGAAGACTTTTTTTGTAAATGTAAGGAAAAAGATATGGACTATGAATGATTCAATTTGTTTAAACTGAGCCACTGATGAAAAAAAAAAGAGGATGAGGATAAATAAAGAGCGAGGAATTAAAATGGGCTTTTATTGGGGATAGAGGGACTTGAACCCTCACGATTTAAAAATTCGACGGATTTTCCTATTACTATAAATTTCATTGTTGTTGGTATTGACATGTAAAATGGGACTCTCTCTTTATTCTCGTCCGATTAATCTTCAAAAGATCTATCAAACTCTGGAATGAATCATTTGATCACTGAATATTCGAATTCGATTCTTTTTTCAACTTCTATTTTCATATATAGAGAGGATTCGATCTAAGATTTGGGTTGTGATTAATCGTTTGCTGTGTCAGTATGTATACGTACGTATTAGGCATATACGGTTATCCTTTATGTCATTTGGATAGAAGGATTTTAGCTACTAACGTAACGTAGTCAATTTCATTCGTTAGAACAACTTCCATCGAGTCTCTGCACCTATCCCTTTTTATTCTCATTTTCCATCGTTTTTTCTCTCAAAACAAAGATTTGGCTCAGGATTGCCCTTTTTTAGTTCCAGGGTTTCTCTGAATTTGGAAGTTACCACTTAGCAGGTTTCCATACCAAGGCTCAATCCAATCAAGTCCGTAGCGTCTACCAATTTCGCCATATCCCCCCTTTACTTTGAGACAAGGATTCAGTTGTAATTCCATCCACCACCTCTTTCATTTATCTTGGCACTATTGAATTCATTAGGTAATGATTCCTATATCGAAAAAATGTATGCTGCTATTTTCTTTTTTTGCCCACCCTATATTCTATCATTTCATCTCTATTGGATGAACGAACTCTATTCTATTTGTTTCAATACGAAATAATTCTATCATTGATGTATCCGCAATTCAATATGGATAGATATATCCCACATATATATATATGCCTTTTCTCCTCCTTCATTTTTACAGTGCAGTTTGTAATAGTGGAACGGTCGATATTCATTCTTTTTTTTTTTTCATTTTGAATTCTAATTTGATTGATATATTGATATTTTATTTTCATATAATATGGAATTGAATTTCTATTTAGATATCTAATCTATCTAGATCTAAATAGTTTTCTTTTCTAAATAGAAAAAGAGAATATAAAATATATAACTAATATATAACTAATAACTAAGAAATAGAAGAAATTGAAATAATCAATAAATGAAATAAAAAAATAAGAAGAATCACTAGGTAATAGCTAAGATACGATAGTTTCCTGTATTCCTATATACTATTGCTCTTATATCCGCCCGCTTAGCTCAGAGGTTAGAGCATCGCATTTGTAATGCGATGGTCATCGGTTCGATTCCGATAGCCGGCTCTTTTTCTTTATCGATTTTTTTATTTCCATGATTGAAAATCTCTACTCTCGCGTCGGGTCACCAATCTATTATGTCATGGTAACTTGCAGCTATAGCTATGAATAAAAAAGTTGACTAGAACAATTAGATCTCTACAGAAGAGGTTGGAAAACGTAACCTTTGCTTGAATTTCCTATATATACAAAAAATTCGAATATTGATAAAATTTATTTTATTCTGTTTTGTAGGACTTTAGTAAATTGAGTTTTGCTTTGCTGATCCTTGAGTTCAGTCTTAATTTCTATTTTTTTTTTCAAATAAAAGTGAATCAAAAAGGAGCCTTTCTATTTATATGTCTCGTTACCGAGGACCTCGTTTCAAAAAAATACGCCGGCTGGGGGCTTTACCGGGACTAACTAGTAAAAGACCCAGATCCAGAAGTGATCTTCAAACCCAATTGCGCTCTGGAAAAAGATCACAATATCGTATTCGTTTAGAAGAGAAACAGAAATTGCGTTTTCATTATGGTCTGACAGAGCGACAATTACTTAAATATGTGCATATTGCTGGAAAAGCCAAAGGGTCAACAGGCCAGGTTTTACTACAACTACTTGAGATGCGTTTGGATAACATCCTTTTTCGATTAGGTATGGCTTCGACCATTCCTGGAGCCAGACAATTAGTTAACCATAGACACATTTTAGTTAATGGTCGTATAGTGGATATACCAAGTTATCGTTGCAAACCCCGAGATATTATTACTACGAAGGATAAAGAAAGATCGAAAGCTCTGATTCAAAATCATCTTGTTTCATCCCCCCACGGGGAATTGCCAAACCATTTGACTATTGACTCCTTACAATATAAAGGATTTGTAAATCAAATAATAGATAGTAAATGGATCGGTCTGAAAATAAATGAGTTGTTGGTCGTAGAATATTATTCCCGTCAGACTTAATTCTAACGAAAATAAAAAAGCAAGGTTCATACCAATTTTGATTCCTTTCGCTGAAGTAAATAGAGTACCTTGTGCCCTGTCTCATTCACGTATCAAAAAAGGATCGGCAATAGAATTCTTTTTCTTTTTTTCAATATCAATACGATATTTTTATTTGTATTTTACCTATCACAGGGATTAATTAGGGATAGAGAATCTCTATTAATTAAGTATATTAATTAAGTAAATAAGGGTCTTACCGTTATAATAATGATATCGATTCTTATTTTATTTGATACATTGTAGTCGGTAACGTTGATGAATGAAAAGAAACGGAGAGAGAGGGATTCGAACCCTCGGTAAACAAAAGTCTACATAGCAGTTCCAATGCTACGCCTTGAACCACTCGGCCATCTCTCCTACAGAATGTTATTCTTGACCAAAACCCGAATGAATAGCGAGTCCTTCATCTTAATTGTAGTACATGTATAACCGCTCGATGGTTCTATAAGAAAAAATGTATTTTCCAATTAGTCTGTTTTTATGTTATTTTGTACTGTACAATTCCTTTTTTTGTGGGATCTTTTTCCCCGAAGGGGGATGAGAAGAATTTTAGAATAAATTGCTAATTATGCCTAGATCTCGAATAAATGGAAATTTTATTGATAAGACCTCTTCAATTGTAGCCAATATTTTATTACGAATAATTCCGACAACTTCAGGAGAAAAAAAGGCATTTACCTATTACAGAGATGGTGCGATTTGATTTTTTCTTGTTTTTTTACCCCTCAGTTTTACGAGAAAAAGAACGTATTTAATTTAGGAATAGAAAAAAAACAAATTAGTAAAAGAAACCTACGCTTGGTGAAGGTGAAGTTTAGAGATAGATCAATTCCTTCTGTCGTGTATCCTCGATTGATGCAGCCTTAGATGCTTCAATTATCAATTTTAGTATTGAGCGAAAGGTTACATCTATAGGTTCTGTATTGGAGGTCAATACTACTTCATTTAGTACCAATAGGTGGCATAGGGGAAAAAGCACTACACCTAGGAATCAACAACAGAAAAACTTTGTTATAAATAACCCTTTTCCTTATCGGTATCGGGACTAAAAAGAATGGTTAGGAAAACAAAGATCCATCTTATTCGTACTTTTGGTACCCGTATAACCATCAAAGACCGTTGAAGTGACTAATTCCTGGAAATCGTAAGCGTTGAGTACAAAGAAATCTTTGGAGTTACCATTTTTATCTAGCACTAATATGATTGGTGTTAAGAAAAAACCTCTTGTGGGAAGGCTGGCTAGAAATTTCTTGTAAAAATACCAGCTCCTGTCAGTTCATTCAGTTCATAACGAGAATAGTGAAATTTTGATTACATGAATTATTCCTCTTAGTACTATGCACAGAAGGGAGGAGCCGTATGAGATGAAAATCTCACGTACGGTTCTGGAACGGAGATTCTTTTACTAGAATGAACGACCGTAACGGATGTTGGCTCAATCCGAAGGAAATTATGCAGAAGCTTTACAGAATTATTATGAAGCTACGCGATCAGAAATTGATCCCTATGATCGAAGTTATATACTCTATAACATAGGTCTTATACACACAAGCAACGGAGAGCATACAAAAGCTTTGGAATATTATTTCCGGGCACTAGAACGAAATCCATTTTTACCACAAGCTTTTAATAATATGGCCGTGATCTGTCATTACGTGCGACTATCTTCACTATAGAAAGAAAAAAATATTTAATCGTATAGTAAATACTAGAAAAAAGATAGGCTTTCTACATATGAATCGTCCAAAGTAACGATTTTTATCAGCTGTAGCAAGGAAAAAGACTTCGCGAGAACCAAAAAAATCGGAAGAAATAGGTATGTCCTATATACTATACTCTATGGATAAAGAGTCGAATTGATAGAGAAAGCACCGTAAAGATCCATTAGTATTTGGTAAATACAGTTAAGAACTGCTTACTTATGTCATGATATGGGTGAAATATCAACTTATGTAATAGAGTTGATCTACTAAAGTATTGAGCAGCGGTGTAGCATCAGATCCCAAAGATAGTAAGTTCTTTTTTCTTAACGGAGGAAAGTCTTTTTCAAATATTCTATATAAATAGAAATCTCATATAACATATATGAAATACGAAATCGAGATAGTTACCTTTCAGAAAATTAGAACGATATCAGGGGATATCTATGCTTCATTCTTCTGAAGGTGGGAGAAAAGAGAAAACTAATCATTGATCCAAATTAGATTTAGAAACTTATGCAATAAACATCTTCTGGTTAACCTAAGAGAAAATAGAATAGATTGATGATAAATTTAATTCAGTTAGCATAGGATAGATTAAGAGAAGATGGGGACGCAAAAAGAATTGATTGCTGAGCCGTATGAGGTAGGAAACTCTCAAGTACGGTTCTAAGGGAGGGAATTTACTAACCTATTCCGACCGGGGAGAACAGGCCATTCTACAAGGCGATTCGGAAATTGCGGAGGCTTGGTTCGATCAAGCTGCTGAGTATTGGAAACAAGCTATAGCGCTTACTCCAGGGAATTATATTGAAGCACATAATTGGTTAAAAATAACGAGGCGTTTTGAATAAGACCATTCTCTTTTTTTTTTTTGGATCCAGCAATCAAATTAAATAAATAGTTCCTATGAGAAGATCTAATCAAGAATTTTATTATATCCCCCTTCTTTATAAATTTAGAAAATCATTCAGAATTCTTAAGAAAAAAAAAAAAGAAAAGAGAAAAGAAAGGAAATCTAGATTTATATATTCTATTTAGCTATTTAGATTCTATATTAGATTTTTTAATTTTATATTAAATATATTAAAGTATATGGGCACTTCGCCATTCAGAATCTAAATAGAAAGAAGCTAGATTGCAAAAAAATCATTTTTTCGTTATCCTGTTAAATGTTTTGGCAATCTAATAGGTCCCTTGGGCACCTATTATTTATGTCATAATAAATCCGAACACTTGCCCCGGATCGACTTCAATATCATAATTTCTCTAGTGAATAACTAAAGAAAATAGATGGATGGAAGATAGGAAAGAAAGGGACTAATCATAAATAAAATATCTATCTTTCATAAGTTCACTAAAAACTTGACTGTTGGCGGGTCTCTTTGTATGTGTTGTCCGGAAAGAGGAGGACTTAATGATTATTCGTTCGCCGGAACCCGAAGTGAAAATTGTTGTAGACAGGAATCCTATAAAAACGTCTTTCGAGGAATGGGCCAAACCCGGCCATTTCTCAAGAACAATAGCTAAGGGTCCTGATACTACCACTTGGATCTGGAACCTACATGCTGATGCTCACGATTTCGATAGTCATACCAGTGATTTGGAGGAGATCTCTCGAAAAGTCTTTAGTGCTCATTTCGGCCAACTCTCTATTATCTTTCTTTGGCTGAGTGGCATGTACTTCCATGGCGCCCGTTTTTCCAATTATGAAGCATGGCTAAGTGATCCTACTCATATTGCACCCAGTGCCCAAGTAGTTTGGCCAATAGTAGGTCAAGAAATATTGAATGGG